ATTTGCATTATTGTAATAGTGTAAATAGACACGTTTTGAAAAAGGTAAAAACACTGGTCGGGATTTTCCTGTTTCCGGGGGGTTTGCAGGAATGACAATGATCCCACGAGTGTAGGGGGGTAGGGGGGTTTAACGCGCAAAAGCCGGGGGATCACTTCATATATAAGTCTCGAGAAAAAATCAGTCCTTATGCTCTTGATATCAGTTATGCAATCCATCGATTAATATCTTTCCAACATTATACAAGATGGCGTGAGAATCAAGGAGATGTTCACCCTTAATATAAATGCTTTAGTGTTCACTGTGAAATGCAAGGTGAAAGGAAAAAGAGAAAAGAGAACCCCTTGCCCCTTAGAAAGAACGCCCGGCATGCTGGGTAACGAGTCGTATGTTTTCCACCATTAACTTATGCAAGCGTCAAGGAAAGAATGGGGAATGAACCTATCAATGGACCTGAAATAGGAACCAAATGCCAGGAATAATTCACTAAGTGAAACCCCCACAATTTCTGTCCCTGACCATCAATAAGAGTATGCATTAAGAAATCAACTGATGGTGGTCTCTTACTACATTAAGATTTTGAGTATTGGCGGGATGTTGGGTCGTGGTATAACTTGACTTATGATTAGTTATGTTAGGTATTGGGCTTTCGCCCATTCTTTAGATCATTTTCTTCTTATCATTCAATTTTAGTCTATGTAACCCTTCGATTGACAATAATGTTCTTACAGTTCTGTTGTGGATTAGTAATGTGTTGTACTCTTTCATATGGGTACAATAGGTTAATGCTATTAATACATAGTATGTAATAGAGCATACACCTTATGGTTAGATGCACTATAGGGGATATACATATATGTCCTTACTGAGGCGGTGCTCGGCGAAGAATAGTTTAGCTCAGAATCCTAGCTTTGGGAGCTAGGGGCGGGGGTTAAAATCCCCTTTCTTCGATTAGCAGTAGGAAGGAATTTAACCTTCGGCGTCCGGCTTACAAGACCGGCGCTCTGGGCGCTGAGCTACTAGTGCATTGTCATGCAAGGACTTTGTTTTCCGCCCAGCTAACTAGCGGGGACAGAATGAGGAAAAGGGAGAAGTAGAGGAAAGATGCAATTTGTCCAATAATAATGAATGGGTGCTCTACCGGCATCCCCCCAATTCAAGTGAGGACAATCACGTCGGCAATTAAGAGTCAGAATAAAAACTGTGTGAGAGGGCGGAAGGTAAGGCCCCGCTGTTTTGAGGTGTGGAGAATGGGGACTATTATAAGGACAAGGATAGAGAATAGTAGCGCTAGAACGCCTCCAAGCTTATTCGGGATGGAGCGGAGGATGGCGTAGGCAAATAGGAAATACCACTCGGGCTTGATGTGTGGAGGCGTAACAAGGGGATTTGCTGGGGTGAAGTTGTCCGGGTCCCCTAAAAGGTTGGGGGAAAATAGTGCTAAAGAAATAAGTGCAAGAAGTAGGGCCGCGAAGCCTAGCACGTCCTTGTAGGAGAAGTAGGGATGGAAGGAGATCTTGTCGGCGTCCGAGTTCAAACCAGTGGGGTTGTTAGAGCCTGTCTCGTGAAGGAAAACAAGGTGAACAACAGTTGCGGCTGCAATGATGAAGGGGAGGATGAAGTGGAAGGCAAAGAACCGGGTCAGGGTGGCGTTATCAACCGAAAACCCTCCTCAAAGTCATTGGACGAGTGAGTTACCGATGTATGGAACGGCGGAAAGTAGATTGGTAATAACGGTGGCCCCTCAGAACGATATTTGTCCTCAAGGCAGGACATAGCCAACGAAGGCAGTCATTATAACCAGGAGAAGGAGGATAACCCCCACGTTTCAAGTTTCTTTGTAGAGGTAAGACCCATAATAGAGGCCTCGCCCAATGTGAAGGTAAATGCAGATGAAGAAGAAGGATGCGCCGTTGGCATGCATGTTCCGGATTAGTCAGCCATAATTTACATCTCGGCAGATGTGTGCCACCGAAGAGAAGGCAGTAGCGATATCTGAGGTGTAATGTATTGCAAGGAAGAGGCCTGTTAAGATTTGGGCGCCGAGACAAAGCCCAAGTAAGGATCCAAAGTTCCATCAAACTGAAATATTGGCAGGTGCGGGGAGATCAACTAGTGCGTTGTTGGCAACTTTTAGTAGGGGGTGGGTTTTTCGTAGGTTAGCCATTAAGGGTTCCTGTAGTTGAATACAACGGTGGTTTTTCAAGCCATTGGTCCTGGTTAGAATCCTGGTAGGAATCATGGCTTATATTATGTACTTATTACTGTTTGGACTAGTTCTTGGACTAGCGGCTGTGGCTTCTAACCCCTCACCTTATTTTGCAGCATTAGGGCTAGTAGTTGTTGCTGGGATAGGATGTGGGGTCCTGGTGGGGCACGGGGGTTCATTTCTATCTCTTATTCTATTCTTAATTTACCTGGGGGGAATGTTGGTGGTGTTTGCGTACTCAGCAGCGTTAGCTGCTGAGCCATATCCGGAGGGGTGGGGAAGTTGGCCGGTGTTGGGTGTTATATTAATTTACTTAATGGGGGCCGTGGCAACCTCCTTGTTATTTTGGGGAGGATGGTATGAGGGGTCCTGGATCACGGCAGACGAGGTTAGCGAGTTCGCTATGTTTCGTGGGGATGTGGGGGGTGTTGCACTAATGTATTCTTCGGGTGGGGGGTTGCTAATCTTAGGGGCGTGGGTCTTGTTGCTGACCCTCCTCGTGGTACTGGAGTTGACTCGGGGGTTGAATCGGGGGGCCCTTCGGGCCGTCTAATTAAGGAGGAGGAGAGCTGCAAGGGCGGAGGTGAGAAGAAATAGGGCAAGGTAGGATTTGATAGCCCCCCGTTGGATGTTGCTCGTTGTGGAAATGAGTGGAGCATTAATGGTTATAACGGCTTTGGGCCCAGACTTCTCTAGTCAGGTTTGGTCTACCATTTGACTGGCGATAGTTTGCCCTAGAAGGAGGTTAAGTTGGGGAAAAAAGCGGTGGGCCACCGCTGGAAAGAATCCGAGCATGTTTGAAAAGTGGTGGATGTGTAAGTTCGGGGCTGGTTTAAGCTGTTTACTTGTAAGGGAGGCTAGCTCCAACGCAATAAGGAGGCCGGCAATGGTTACGATCAGGGCAGCGAGCTTAAGCACAGGGGGTATAGATATAACAGGCGTTTTTAAGGGGAGGATGTTAGAAGTGATTAGTAACCCCGCAACAATGCTCCCTCAGGCCAGGCGTTTGATCGGGTTAATAACTGCGGGGTTATTCTCATTAATAGGAGATAAAGGGTTAAACCGGGGGTGTCCCATTGAAACAAAAAAGACCACGCGGAGGCTGTAAATTGCTGTAAAAGACGTGGCAAGGAGGGTGAGGGTGAGGGCTCAGGCGTTCAGGTAAGATGTGTTTAGGGCCTCAATGATAGCATCTTTAGAGAAAAACCCTGCTAAGAAAGGGGTGCCAGTGAGGGCCAAGCTTCCAATAGTCAAACAGGAGGAGGTGAAAGGGGTAAGGTGGTGCATGCCCCCCATCTTTCGGATGTCCTGTTCGTCGTTCAAACTGTGAATAATAGAGCCCGAGCATAGGAATAGTATGGCTTTAAAAAAAGCATGTGTGCAGATATGTAGAAAAGCGAGTTGGGGTTGATTTAGTCCGATGGTTACTATCATTAGTCCAAGCTGGCTAGATGTAGAGAATGCAACAATTTTCTTGATGTCATTTTGGGTAAGGGCACAGGTTGCGGTGAAGAGGGTGGTTAGGGCACCGAGGCAAAGACATGTTGTGAGGGCCGTTGGGTTGTTCTCCATTAGGGGGCTAAGGCGGATAAGAAGAAAAATCCCCGCAACCACTATTGTGCTAGAATGAAGTAAGGCAGATACCGGCGTTGGACCTTCCATTGCGGAAGGTAGTCACGGATGAAGGCCGAATTGGGCGGATTTTCCAGTGGCAGCTAGGATGAGCCCCAGAAGTGGAAGTGTTAGGTCGAAGTCCTTTGCGGTAGCAAATACTTGTAGAATCTCTCAAGAGTTTAGGTTCGTTGCAATTCATGCTATTGCAAGGATCAGTCCAACATCTCCCACCCGGTTATAAAGTACTGCCTGGAGGGCAGCGGTGTTCGCATCGGCTCGGCCAAACCATCAGCCAATCAGAAGGAACGATATAATGCCCACTCCTTCTCAACCAATAAAAAGCTGAAATATGTTGTTGGCTGTAACGAGGGTAATTATGGCGATAAGGAAAACGAGGAGATATTTGAAGAATCGGTTCATGTAGGGGTCCGAGTATATATACCAGGAGGCGAATTCCAGAATAGACCAAGTTACATAAAGGGCAACTGGAGTAAAGATAACTGAGTAAAAGTCAAAGACCAGGCTAATGTTCACATCAAATGTAAGGGTATTAGTTCAGGCTCAAGTAGTGACAATGGTTTCGGCGCCTTCATTAAGGAACAGAGAGAGGGGAAGCAGGCTGACAAAAAATGCTATTTTGACGGCTGTTTTTACCTGAACGAGGGCCCAGTCGGGGCCCCGGGGCTGTGGGGAGAGGGCTGTCAGGACTGGGTAGAGAAGCAGCAAAAAGATTAGTACTAGGCTTGATGTTATTATGGTTGGGGTATGATGCATAGCTGCTACTTGGATTTGCACCAAGAGTTTTTGGTTCCTAAGACCAACGGATGAGCTGTTATCCTTTAGAAGCCTTTCGAGTGAGCCTTGGGGTCTAACCAAGGGGACGAAAATTAGCAGTCATCGTTGCTGTCGAGCCTCTCTCGGCGGGCAAGAGGATTTTAACCTCTATTTTTAGATCCACAATCTGATGTTTTTCTTAAACTATGCCCACAGGCAGCCCAGCCCCAGATCAGCTCAGGTTTGGTGATGAGGAGGAGAAGGGGAAGAAGGTGGAGTGTAATTAGGAGGTGTTCTCGTGAGTAGGATGGGTCTAGGGCAAGAATGTGAGGGGGAACTGGGCCTCGCTGAGTCATTAGGAATATGTAGAGGGAGTATGCTGCTGTAATTATAGTTCCGGCCCCTGTGAGAGCTAGGGTTCATCAGGATCAATTAAACAGAGAGGTAATGATTATTAGTTCCCCTATTAAGTTGGGGAGTGGGGGGAGGGCAAGGTTAGCGAGGCTAGTAATAAACCATCAGGAGGTTATTAGTGGCAGGGCCATTTGTAACCCTCGCGCTAAGACTATTGTCCGGCTGTGGGTACGTTCATAGTTTGTGTTTGCCAGGCAAAAGAGGGCCGAAGATGTAAGGCCATGGGCGATTATAAGAATAATTGCTCCTGAAAGAGCCCAGGGGGTTTGGATAAGAATGCCCGCTGCGACTAGTCCCATGTGGCCGACTGAAGAGTAGGCAATCAGCGACTTAAGGTCTGTCTGTCGAAGACAGATGGAGCCTGTCATAACAACCCCTCATAAGGCCTGTCATAACAACCCCTCATAAGGCAAAGATGATGAAGGGGTAGCTAAGCTGTTGTGTGAGGGGCTCTAGTATTGTTATTATTCGAATTATGCCATAACCCCCAAGCTTCAGAAGGACAGCTGCCAGGATTATTGAGCCTGCGATGGGGGCTTCAACGTGGGCCTTTGGGAGTCACAGGTGAGCACCATAAAGTGGCATTTTAACCAGGAATGCTAGTAAGCAGCCTGCCCACCATAGTTTGTCCGCGTAGGAAACCAGCCCCATTGGGGGTGTATATTGCAGGGTTAGTAAGGAGAGGGTGCCAGCTGAGTTTTGCAAAATAAGAAGGGCAATCAGGAGTGGGAGGGAGCCCGCGAGGGTGTAAAAAAGAAAGTAGGTGCCGGCGTTGAGTCGTTCGGTCTGGTTTCCTCATCGAGTAATAATAATTAATGTGGGGATTAGGGTGGCTTCAAACATAATGTAGAATATAACTATTTCTGTTGCCCCAAAGGCTATAATTAAAAAAACTTGCAGGGATGTGAGGAGGGAGATGTACATGCGTTGGCGGTTAACTGGTTCTGAACCAGTGTGGTTCTGGCTAGCAAGAATCATTAGGGGTAGGAGTCAGCATGTAAGAACTAGAAGAGGGGTGGACAGTGGGTCAGTTGCCATATAAGGGGTGAGAAAACCTCATCCTGTCCCTGCGGGTGTGTTTAGCCAGCTTAGGCTGGCAACTGCAATAACTAGGCTGTAAAGAAGAGAGGTTGATCACAGTCGTTGGGGAGGGGCAAGTCAGATTGTTGGCAGAAGCATAACAGTTGGAATTAGAATTTTTAGCATTGGAGCAGATTTAGATTTTGGAGGCGATCTGTCCCGTGGGTGCGGGCAGTTGCGACGAGAAGGGCTAGACCTGCGCTCGCCTCGCAGGCTGAGAAGGCAAGAAGAATCATAGGGGAGGCTGAAAAGCTTGTAGAGTCAAGCTGGAGGGTTCACAGGGACAGGGCAATAAACAGGGATAGTATTATTCCCTCAAGACACAGTAGGGCAGATAATAGGTGGGTGCGATGGAAGGCCAGGCCTGCCAGGCCTAAAATAAATGTTGATGAAAAGGCGAAGTGGGTGGGGGTCATCAGGGGGTTATGGACTTTAACCATAAGTTTTTGAGCCGAAATCAAATGTTTTTCCTAAACTAACTCCCTATTCGGCCCATTCTAGCCCTCCTTGTATCCACTCATAAATTAATCCTAGTGTTAGAAGAAGGAGGACGGCGGACGCCCAAGTGAATGTTATTAAGGGTGTGGATAGTTGATCCCCTCATGGAAGAGGGAGGAGGAGCGCGATCTCTAGGTCAAAGAGCAGAAAGAGGATGGCGACCAAGAAGAATCGGAGGGAGAAGGGTAGGCGAGCGGAACCTAGTGGATCAAAACCGCATTCGTAGGGGGAGAGCTTCTCGTAGTCGGGGGTTATTTGAGGGAGTCAAAAGGAGACAACAATAAGGATGGTCGAGAGTGTCATGGCAATAAGAATTACAGTGGTTACTAAATTCATTACCTTTCCTTGGATTTGAACCAAGACTAAGTGATTGGAAGTCACTGGTACTAGCGTTGATACTAGAAAGATATTAGGATCCTCATCAGTAGATAGAGATATAAAGGAAAAGTCAGACTACGTCAACGAAGTGTCAATACCATGCGGCGGCCTCGAACCCAAAGTGGTGCTCGGAGGTAAAGTGATATTGGAGCTGTCGTAGAAGGCAGACAGCAAGGAAGGTGGAGCCAATGATAACGTGTAGGCCATGGAAGCCGGTTGCAACAAAGAAAGTGGAGCCGTAGACCCCGTCTGCAATTGTAAAGGGGGCTTCATAGTATTCCATGCCCTGGAGGAAGGTAAAGTAAAAACCAAGAAGGATGGTTAGGATTAAAGACTGGATGGCTTGCTTTCGCTGACCCTCCATAATACTATGGTGAGCTCAGGTAACTGTTACACCAGATGCAAGCAGAACAGCTGTATTGAGAAGTGGGACCTCGAAGGGGTCAAGGGTGGTAATGCCTGTTGGGGGCCAGCACCCCCCTAGTTCCGGAGTGGGGGCGAGGCTTGAGTGATAAAATGCCCAAAAGAAGCCCAGGAAGAAGAAGACTTCAGATGTAATAAAAAGAATTATTCCGTAGCGGAGGCCTTTCTGAACCGGGGGTGTGTGGTGGCCCTGGAATGTGCCTTCTCGAATGATGTCTCGTCACCACTGGTACATCGTAAGAAGAAGCAGCACTAGCCCCAGGGTTATCAGGGTCGTGGAGTGAAAATGTATTCAAATCGCAAGGCCAGAGGTCATTAGGAGGGCAGCAACTGCGCCCGTCAGAGGTCATGGGCTGGGGTCTACTATGTGATATGCGTGTGCTTGATGGGCCATTAGACGTTTTCTTGTAGGTAGAGGCTTAAGAGAAGGACGAAGACGTATGCCTGAATCATGGCAACGGCCACTTCGAGGAGTGTTAGTAAGAAGAGCAAGACGGTTGTTAGCAAGGCTACTGTTGGCATAAGGGGGAAAAGAATGAAGGCGGCTGTGGAGATTAGCTGAATAAGAAGATGGCCTGCTGTTAAGTTAGCAGTTAGCCGAACTCCAAGCGCCAGGGGGCGGATAAAAAGGCTGATTGTTTCGATGACAATAAGAATTGGGATGAGGGGGGTTGGAGTGCCTTCGGGGAGAAGGTGTCCTAGAGCATGGGTTGGTTGGTTTCGTATCCCAATAATTACTGTTGCCAGTCAGAGGGGGACCGCAAGAGCTATATTAACGGAGAGCTGAGTGGTTGGCGTAAATGTATAAGGGATAAGTCCTAGTATATTTAATGTAATTAGAAATAGTATTAAGGAGGTAAGGATCGCTGCTCACTTGTGCCCTCCCAAGTTGATTGGCTGAAAAATTTGTTGTGTAAATCGAATAATAAACCAGCCTTGGAGGGTTAGGAGGCGGTTGTTTAATCATCGAGTAGTGGGCTTAGGAAACAAGACTCAGGGAAGAGTTAGGGCGAGGGCAATTAGGGAAATGCCAAAGAGTGTGGGGCTTGCGAATTGATCGAATAGGCTTAGTGTCATGGTCAGTTTCAAGGCTGTGTTTTAGGCTTTTCTGCACTATGGATGGCGGGTTCATTGGGGGAGATGTGTGCTAGGACTTTAGGGGGAATAATAGTAAGAAAAATTAGTCAGGTAAAGACTAGTAGAGCAAACCAGGGAGAGGGGTTGAGTTGTGGCATGCCGCTAGGGGTGGTTGGGAGTCACCAATCTTTAGCTTAAAAGGCTAACGCTTTTCCCTGTTTAGCTTCTTAGCGAGGCGTCTTCAAGTATTAAGGAGGATCAATTTTCAAAGTGTTCTAGGGGGACTGCTTCTACTACAATTGGTATAAAGCTATGATTTGCGCCACAGATCTCTGAGCATTGCCCATAGAATACTCCGGGGCGGGATGCAATGAAGGCTGTTTGGTTTAGGCGTCCTGGCACTGCATCTATTTTTACTCCGAGGCTTGGAACCGCTCACGAGTGCAGTACATCTTCTGCAGAGACTAAAACTCGAATGGGGGACTCTACTGGAATAACCATGCGATGGTCGGCCTCTAGGAGGCGAAACTGTCCGGGGGCAAGATCTTGGGTGGGAACTATATATGAGTCAAATCCTAGGTCTTCGTAGTCCGTATATTCGTAGCTTCAATACCATTGGTGGCCTATAGCTTTAATTGTCAGATGGGGGTCGTTAATCTCGTCCATTAAGTACAAGATCCGTAGCGAAGGCAGTGCAATAAGAATAAGGATAATGGCGGGAAGAATTGTTCAAATAATCTCGATTTCTTGAGAGTCTAAGATAAATTTATTTGTGAGTTTAGTCGTTACTATAGCTACAATAATGTAAAGTACCAGCGTGCTGATAAGAAACACAATTATTAGAGCATGGTCGTGGAAGTGAAGAAGTTCTTCTATAACAGGTGAAGCTGCATCTTGAAAACCTAGTTGGGAGGGATGTGCCATTGTTTCAAGACACGCGGGGGTTCAACCCACAACTCTGCCTTGACAAAGCAGTGTTATATCATTTTACTAGCGTCTTATTAAAGAAAGTGACAGAGCGGTTATGTGGTTGGCTTGAAACCAATTTATGGGGGTTCAACTCCTCCCTTTCTCGTTCGTTAGTGGAACTGTTAAGCTTGTTGGATTTGAACGAATGCAGGTTCTTCAAATGTATGATATGGTGGAGGGCAGCCGTGTAATCATTCAACGTTTGTTGCGGTTAGCTCGACAGAAAGAACTTCTCGCTTTGCGGCGAAGGCTTCTCAAATAATAAATAGGAACATAATTACGGCAACAAGAGAAATCAGAGAGCCAATTGATGAAACTGTATTTCATAGGGTGTAGGCATCTGGGTAGTCTGAGTACCGTCGAGGCATTCCTGCAAGCCCTAGGAAGTGTTGGGGAAAGAATGTTAGGTTTACTCCGACAAATATTACAGCGAAGTGAATTTTTGTTCAAGTGCTATGTAGGGTATAGCCGGAAAACAGGGGGAATCAGTGCACGAAGGCAGCAACAATAGCGAAGACTGCTCCCATGGATAGAACGTAGTGGAAGTGGGCTACAACGTAATAAGTGTCGTGTAGTACAATATCTAGGGAAGAATTAGCTAGCACAATACCAGTTAACCCTCCCACGGTGAAGAGGAAAATAAACCCGAGGGCCCACAAAAGGGGGGTTTCTCATTTGATTGCGCCTCCGTGAAGAGTAGCAAGTCAGCTGAAAACCTTCACACCTGTCGGGATGGCAATAATTATTGTAGCTGATGTAAAGTAGGCCCGAGTGTCTACATCCATTCCGACAGTGAACATGTGGTGGGCTCAGACAATAAACCCTAGGAGGCCGATGGCCATCATAGCTCAAACCATGCCCATATAGCCGAAGGGTTCTTTTTTACCTGAGTAGTAGGCTACAATGTGAGAAATTATACCGAAGCCTGGGAGAATAAGAATGTAGACCTCCGGGTGGCCGAAGAACCAAAATAGATGCTGGTATAGGATTGGATCGCCCCCGCCGGCAGGGTCAAAGAATGTAGTGTTTAGATTACGATCCGTTAGAAGCATGGTGATGCCAGCAGCTAAGACAGGAAGGGAGAGGAGAAGCAGGACGGCGGTGATGAGAACGGCTCAGACAAAGAGGGGTGTTTGGTACTGTGAAATTGCTGGGGGTTTTATATTAATAATAGTTGTAATAAAGTTAATTGCCCCTAGAATAGATGAGATACCTGCTAGATGCAGGGAAAAAATTGTCAGGTCAACGGATGCACCCGCGTGGGCTAGGTTTCCGGCAAGAGGGGGGTAGACTGTTCAGCCTGTTCCAGCCCCGGCTTCAACCCCAGAAGAGGCCAGCAGGAGGAGGAAAGAAGGGGGAAGGAGCCAAAAACTCATATTGTTTATTCGCGGAAATGCTATGTCAGGTGCTCCAATCATTAGGGGAATAAGTCAGTTTCCGAAGCCCCCAATCATAATTGGTATTACTATAAAGAAGATTATTACGAAAGCATGTGCTGTAACGATTACGTTGTAGATCTGGTCATCCCCAAGAAGAGAGCCAGGCTGGCTAAGTTCTGCTCGAATAAGGAGGCTTAGGGCTGTGCCTACTATTCCGGCTCAGGCACCAAATACTAGATAGAGGGTACCAATGTCTTTGTGATTAGTTGAGAAAAATCAACGTGTGATTGCCACAGGTAAGATGGCTGAAGGTTTAAGCGGTGGATTGTAGCCCCATAAACAGAGGTTTGAATCCTCTTCTTATCAAGCCCTGAGGTGTATAACATATTAGATTGCAAATCTTAAGAAGCAGGCTAACCCCTGCCGGGGCTTTCCCCCGCCTATTTTGCTTTGCTAGGCGGGGGAAAGGTAGATGGATGCTCGCTGGTTTGAGCGCTTAGCTGTTAACTAAGAGCTTGCAGGATCGAGGCCTGCCTATCTAGAAAGGCTTTAGCTTAATTAAAGTGTCTGCTTTGCATGCAGAAGATGTGGGTTAGTATCCCGTAAGTCTTATCAGGGGCTGGGAGATTCTCACTCCCGCTTAGGGCTTTGAAGGCCCTTGGTCTGAGTGCTATCCTAAGTCCCTAGATGGTGAGAAGGGTCACAAGAGCAGGGGCTGTGGGTAGAAGACACAGGGCTATTGATGTCGAAACGGCAATGGGAAGGGTAAGTTGCGTAGAAAGGAGACGTCAGGGGGCAGTCCCGGCAAGGCTGTTAGGGGATACGGTCAGCGTTATTGCATAGGATAGGCGGAGGTAGAAATAGAGGCTGAGGAGTGCGGAGAGAGCAGCTAGGGTTGCGGTTAGTCCAAGACCTTGCTTGGTGAGCTCTTGGAGAATAAACCACTTTGGCATGAAGCCAGTAAGGGGGGGGAGTCCCCCCAGGGAAAGTAAAATCAGGGGGGAAATGGACGTGAGGATAGGGGCTTTCGTTCAGGCTGTTGCCAAGGCGTTAATGGTGGTGGCTTTGTTAATCTTAAACACCAAGAAGGCGGAGAAAGTTATAACAAGGTAGGTTAAAAGTGCGACAAGGGTGAGGGAAGAGGAAAACTGTAGCACGAGAATTATCCATCCAAGGTGAGCGATAGAGGAATAAGCGAGGATCTTCCGTAGCTGCGTCTGGTTTAAGCCTCCTCACCCACCAACTAGGGTGGAGGCCAGTCCTAGCAAAATAAGAAGGGTGGGTTCTGAGGGGTTAATCTGGAGAATAAGGGTAAAAGGGGCAAGCTTTTGTCAAGTAGAGAGAATAAGACCGGTTGTTAAATCAAATCCCTGAAGTACCTCGGGCAGCCAGGCGTGAACGGGTGCAAGTCCAATCTTTAGGGCGAGGGCTAAAGTAATAATAGTAGTTGGGAGGGGGTGAGATATTTGGGTAATGTCCCACTGTCCCGAAATTCAAGCGTTTGTTACGCTGGCAAAAAGAAGCATGGCGGCGGCCGCCGCCTGGGTAAGGAAATACTTCGTAGTTGCCTCTACGGCCCGGGGGTGGTGGTGTTGGGCTATAAGCGGAATAATAGCTAGGGTGTTTATTTCAAGGCCCATCCAGGCAAGGAGCCAATGAGAGCTTGTGAAGGTGATGACAGTTCCTAGGCCTAAACCAAATAGCATAATGGCTAAAATAAAAGGATTCATTAGTAAAGGAAGGATTTTAACCAACATGGCTGGGGTATGGGCCCAGAAGCTTAATTAGCTGACCTTACTAGGAAGTGGTGTAGAGGAAGCACTAAGAGTTTTGATCTCTTCAGGTAGGGTTCGAATCCCTTCTTTCTAAGGAGCTGGAGGGGCTTTAACCCTCATTATTCACTCTATCAAAGTGACCCTTTGCTTCAGGCACGGCTCCCGAGCTACAGTTGTGGGGGTAGCCCGGTTAATGCAACAGGCAAGGCGAGGTGTCAAATAACGAGGGCCAATGTGAGGGGAAGGAAGTTTTTCCAAATTAGGTGCATTAGCTGGTCGTATCGAAACCGGGGGTAAGACGCCCGAACCCATAAAAAAACAACGGATAGAAGGGCGGCTTTTGCTATTAGGGTTAAAGAGGTAACTGCCGGGGCGTGGTGGAGAAGGGAAGAGCCTAGGAAGAGGACTGCGGACAGGGTATTTATAAGAAGGATGTTGGCGTACTCAGCTAGGAAAAATAAGGCGAAAGGGCCTCCGGCGTATTCGACGTTGAAGCCCGAAACAAGCTCTGATTCCCCCTCCGTCAGGTCAAACGGAGCTCGGTTAGTTTCGGCAAGGGTTGAAATGTACCACATGGCGGCGAGAGGTCACGCGGGTAAAATAAGTCATGTGCTTTCTTGGGCAACGCCAAAGGTTTGAAGGGTAAAACCGCCAGTGAAGATGATGGCATTCAATAGGATCAGGCCAAGACTAACTTCATAGGAGATTGTCTGAGCAACGGCCCGGAGGGCCCCAATTAGGGCATACTTGGAGTTCGATGCTCACCCTGAGCCGAGGATAGAGTAAACCGCTAGGCTAGAAAGGGCCAGAATAAAGAGAATGCCTAGGTTTATATCCGCCATGGGGAACGGGAGGGGCATGGGGGCTCAGAGGGTCAGAGCTAGTGTCAGCGCCAGTGTTGGGGCCAGAATAAAAAGGATGGGAGAGGAAGTAGAGGGGCGGACGGGCTCTTTCATAAAGAGCTTTAACCCGTCGGCAATGGGCTGAAGCAGGCCGTAGGGGCCGACCACATTTGGTCCCTTCCGCAATTGCATATATCCAAGCACTTTGCGTTCAACTAGGGTGAGAAGTGCTACAGCTAGGAGTACAAATACAATTAGGATGAGCGGATTAATAATAAAGAGTATTAGTGTTGACAACATAGTTAAGGAGAGGATTTGAACCTCTGTAGAAAGGGCTTAGGTCTTTTGCAGTAACCGGGCTCTGCCACCTTAACATGTCATTATCTCAGACAAGGGGGCATGCCCTTTTGCCTGTTTTAGTTGTCTTCATCAGGTAAGGATGAGGCGTGCCTAAGGCATGGGCCCCTTTTCTTCGGTCCTTTCGTACTAGAAGAAATCATTCCATAGATAGAAACTGACCTGGATTGCTCCGGTCTGAACTCAGATCACGTAGGACTATTAATCGTTGAACAAACGAACCCTTAATAGCGGCTGCACCATTAGGATGTCCTGATCCAACATCGAGGTCGTAAACCCCCTTGTCGATATGGGCTCTAAAAGAGGATTGCGCTGTTATCCCTAGGGTAACTCGGTTCGTTGATCGGCAGTAAGCCGGATCATAATGGTCAGATGTTCTGTTACTTAGAGCTGTCGCTCTTGGTTGTAGGAGGAGTTCTCCTATTCCACGTGGGGGTTTTTCTTTTCCCCGCGGTCGCCCCAACCAAAGACATAGGGGCAGGGTCCAATTAGTTTCACTCGTTAGCTGAAGGGTATTGACATGGGCTGTCCCGTCGTCTAAAGCTCCATAGGGTCTTCTCGTCTTATGGGGGCATCCCCGCTTCTGCACGGGGGGATCAATTTCACTGACTGGGGAGAGGAGACAGTTAAGCCCTCGTCGTGCCATTCATACAGGTCTTCATTTAAAAGACAAGTGATTGCGCTACCTTTGCACGGTCAAAATACCGCGGCCGTTAAACTTATAGTCACAGGGCAGGCGGGACCTCTTATATTGTATAAACAAGAGGCGATGTTTTTGGTAAACAGGCGAGGCTTTAGTAAGTTTGCCGAGTTCCTTCTCTTCCTTTTAATCTTTCCATGTGGGCGCACCAGTGTGGGGTTAACGCTAATAGTTGGGTGGTCTTCTAGTCTTCTTTCTCCGACCCATTTCCCTCTGTTTTTGGGGGCGAAATTAATGCTCGGGGGCGTGTCCGTTCCGAGTTACACTTGTGCGTGGAGAAATGCAGGCATCTCTTGTTACTCATACTAGCATAATCGCTCCCATATGTGCTTATGGGAAGACCTAGTAAATTAAGGGGAATGGGAATCTGTGATCAGGATTAGAGGCTTAGGCTATATCCGAGCTTTAACGCTTTCTTTTGGGGTGGCTGCTTTTAGGCCCACTAAAATATTTAACCTTGGTTTAGTTTGATCCTTATCCTCCTAAATAAAGTTGTGTCTTGTCTCAGAGGGGCTGTACCCCCTCTGACTAACTCTCTAGACTTCTCTTAGTCCTAGTTTAAGGTGAAGGCCCAAAAAGAGGGAAGAACTCAAGAGGCTGAACTTCTATTCAATTCCTAGGTAACCAGCTATAACTAAGTTCGGTAGGTTTGTCACCTCTACCCAAGGATCTTCCCACTCTTTTGCCACAGAGACGGGTTGGCCCTGTTATCAGGCTGTCCTGGGGTAGCTCACTTAGTTTCGGGTAATCAAACTAAAATGCTTTTCGCTTGATGGGCTCTAGCTAGAACATGATGCAAAAGGTACGAGGTTTAAACTCTGCTTTTCTATACTTAAAACTGAATTGTTTCATTTCTCTTTCAGCGTTCCCTTGCGGTACTGTCTCTATTGCGCCTAATATCTTTTTCTATCACCTATACTCAAGTGGAGAAATGGTTTAGCTAAAGGATTAAGGGTCTCTGGGGTTATTAATATATGAGGGTTGGGGTATAATCAGTGTGGGCTAGCTTTTAGGTGTCAGAGCGACCCGGTTTGCACGGGTGACTTCTCAGTGTAAGGGAGATGCTATATCTGTGCTTAGCTAAGCTCTGATTTGTCCAAGTGCACCTTCCAGTACACTTACCATGTTACGACTTGCCTCCCCTTTGCTTGTTTAGTTTTTTACTTAAAGACAGGTCTTAAGCTCGGGGAGAGTGACGGGCGGTGTGTGCGCGCTTCAGGGCCAATTTCAGCAAAACACTCTATTTTTTGCTTACTGCTAAATCCTCCTTCTAATGTTTTTTCATGACATTGTCCGTGTATTCTGAGGCAGAGAATGTAGCCCATTTCTTCCCCTCTCATATGCTACACCTCGACCTGACGTTTTGAGTTATACTGGTTCTGCTTACTTTTGGGCCTTCACAGGGTAAGCTGACGACGGCGGTATATAGGCGGGAATGAACAAGAGAGGGTGAGGTTTAACGGGGGTTATCGGTTCTAGAACAGGCTCCTCTAGGGGGGTCTAAAGCACCGCCAAGTCCTTTGGGTTTTAAGCTGGTGCTCGTAGTACCCGGGCGGATAGCGGATGTACCTTGCTATCAAAGTTTAGGGCTGGGCATAGTGGGGTATCTAATCCCAGTTTGTTTCCCAGCTTTCGTGGGGTCAGGAATAGTTAAAGCCACTTTCGTAGGAGGGCTTCTTTCTCTCGGGTACGTATGACAGTTCTGAGAGTATTCGGCTTTAGTTTATAAATATCTTCTTAACCACGCTTTACGCCGGCAACTATCAACTTGGGTCTCTCGTATAACCGCGGTGGCTGGCACGAGTTTTACCGGCCCTTTTAGCCTTAACTAAGTCGAGCTTTCACTCATGGCTTAATGTTTATCACTGCTGAATTCCCTTGAGGGTGTGGCTATGCAAGGTGTTATGGGCCAACGTATGGGGTTGAGCCTGATACCAGCTCCTTGTTTCCGGGCGGGAAACTGTAGGGCATTCTCACGGGCGGGCGGATACTTGCATGTGTAAATATAGCTAAAGCTGATAGGAAAGTCAGGACCAAGCCTTTGTGCCTACGGAACCATTCTAGGGTTCGTCTTAACATCTTCAGTGTTATGCTTTAGTTAAGCTACGTTAGC